TCAGAAGCATCCAGCAGCGCCACGACAATCGATTAAGTCGTGGAGTTTTCATCGAGATCCGCTACCCGCGTGAAAACCTTTTCCTTTCATTTTTTAAAGGCATCGGATTGTACTCCCCCATCATGGAGCTGGTCTCGCAGGCGAGAGAGATTCTTTAAGGAGTCCTCTCCCGTGGAGGTACGTGGATTATCCAGGGCCCGGGCCCCGCGTCCCTCCCAATCGCCACTTGGATCAAGTACGGCCATATGCCGTATGATATCCACCTTGACTTCGAAGCGGTCTTCTGCGTCAAGATGGGCCAAGTAAATCTCCTCTGCCGAGCGGTTGGAGTGTGATCCTAAGAGGCGCTCCCGTATAGATAGAACACTATCGCCTCCGATCACTTCATCCTCGTGATAGGGGTAGGGTACGGGAGGGAGAATATCTGCTTCCCCGGGAGCTACTGGATTCTCGGGGGCGTTTTGGGGGTCCGGCTGGGCCCCTTCTTCGCCTTCAAAATCGAAAAGAGTAGTCCAACCGGGGCTCCTACTGCTACCCGCCATTTCACTGCCTGACGGCACGTTGGAGGGTTGCTCCGCTGCAGGATTGGCAGCAGGTTGACCTCCTGCATGTGCAAGCTGGAACCTACTGCCGAACCAACAAGAAAAACAAGAACGAAAATAGGAACCTCCCAACCAAGAAGCCGACTTACCAGAACGCGGAACGACCTGACCAGTAGGATTGATTTTAGTTTTCCCCAAATCAGACTCAAATCAATGCTGAATACAAGAAATCAAAAATAGACTACGGTTAATACGGAAAAAAGTACAAAGACAACGATCGAAATGCGAACAAAAAGATTTTTTAAATTCGCAAGAGTTTTTATCAATCTTCCAATCATTTTCTGTGGGTTGCATGGTAATTTTCATGTAGTTTTTATTTTCAATTTTGCACAAGAATGACATAAGTAATGACCACATTGGGGCCTCACAATTTCCGTGAGAGATCCGATCTCGGTTGTTTTCAACTTTATCTCCTTCTCAATCGGTATGGCTCTTGGAGGAAAGTGGATCCAGGTTGGTTTCCCAACCCAACGGATCGTAACCTTAGGGCGACAGCCGAACCATGGTTAGTCACCCCCGCCAATGGATCTGATCTATTCTTCTCTTCCGCGAGTGAGTAGGTGGGTACACGGAACACTTATCTAATAAAAAAAGTTTCCAAGAAAACTTCGTTCGAATTGCATGTGTTAAGCATATAGGCCAATAGCTTCTTCGCGCTAAGCAACTTCTTGGCAGCTTCAACCTCCTCAACCTTAGATGGAGGAGAAAGGAAGAAAGACTTTCACTTTCTACGCTACGATCTTTCTTCTCTTATGAAATTTCGTCTAAGAAAGAAGTAGTCTAAGAAAGAGAAGGGGAAGTTGACTCCAACTGGCTGATCGACCAGCCCGCAAGCTACTCCATTTTCTTTTATTATCTGCTATTGATTATGTTCTAAATGCTACTTGCTTATTTACGCAATTACAGCCCCGTGAGTAATAAAGTAGGGTTATGAAGGATTTAGCCTTTATTGACTTTGAGAAAAAAGGGAAGAAGAAGGATCTTCTTCGGTGGATCCCTCTTGTTCCTGTTTAGTCCCCTTCGTTTCGGAGGTTTCTTTCAGTCAGAAGGGCTGCTCTTCCTGCTTTAGTCAATCAATGCAGAAGTTCTTTTCTTCGCTTAGTTTCACTACTCTTGCTATAGGGGTTAGGGCTTTCTTTAACTTTATCTTCTTTTTTTTTTATGGTAGAGCATAAGCTAGTCTTTTTGGAATCTCCGCTGCAGTTGTTCACGAATCCCTTTTCAGGGGTGAAAAAGGAATAATGAATCCGGTGCTATTGGACTGCCTTCAAGCGCAGAACAGGAGAAGAAAAAAAAAGGAAGTATGGTAAGTTAGGAGTTCCATAAGCCAACTTATCCCCGGGGTCACGAAGATCTAAGTAAGGAGGGAGTTATAGTGACTAGTTTGAAGTGGCGAATGCTCTTTCTTCCTATCTGGGAATCATAGCCTAGTCTGACTCATCGAAGATGCACAGAATCGTCTTTTTTACTTTTCACTCCTAGCTGTGAAGAAAAAAGCAAGTAGTCGCTTCCAAGAGCTAGGAAGCTGAGACAATTTCCTTTCGTATGGAGCAAAGAAAGCATAACTATGGTCTGATGAACGGTTAGATGGCTTATCTGTCACCAAATAGGCTCAACTCAAAAAGGCTAATCCTTGAAAAAGGCGAGTTGCGCTAAGGTCTCAGTTCCAGGTCTAAGTACTACAGACGAAGCACACCGAACCTAGGTTTCTTTCTACCTCGTCAGAGAAGAAGGAAAGTTTATTCCCTTTTTTGTACGAAACTGGGCTATGAATCCAATCCCATCGAGAAAGTGCGAGTGCTTTGATGCTGCTGTTAAGTTCGAAGGGTAAGGCTTGGTCTCATTCCAGTTTGCCACCGTATTTATCTGGGGTGAAAGTTCCTAATCTCTATATTATAAAATTAGAATGTCATAGATTCTATTCTAGATGCAAGGTAAGGTGCGGAGCGAAAGGAATAAAGGCAATCAAGGAAAGGTCGAAAGCTAGGAAAAACCTCTATTTCAAAACCGGGTGTTCACTCAAACTAAAAAAGCCTATCTTTCTGGCACTGGGCATTGTTCCTAATTAAATTCCCTTTCTTTCTGCAGGGTGTGAGATCGTATGAGCTCCTCTATGTTAGTATAGCGCGTGGGAAATACCAAAACTAGCTCCTACTCCCACTCTATCAATTGGAGCGGTTAGGCCTTTTCCTAATGTCCTTCTAAGGCACCAAGAGCGCTCTCACTATTCCTTATTGCCGAAAGACAGATCCCAGTACTCGTCTTAGTGCCCGGTATTCGGAGAAAGGGTTCTTTATTAGAAAGAGAAAGAAAAGGTATTTCCATTTCCCGGTCTTCCCAACTAGTAGAATTCTTACAACAGCTGAAATAGCAACGAATCCTGCTAACAGCAGAAAGAGAGCTACGCCTTTTCTTCCTATTTCTATACAACAAAGAATTCCTGAAAGAAAGGGAATCCTATCCAATCTCGCTGAGAAGGACGGAAAGACTACCAGCCTATGCTGTTCGATCTCCTCTCCAACCAGTCGAGCTGCTTCGCTCCTTTTTTTATTCTATATAGAGACTTTTCTTCTTCAATCGATGCCTACCTCTGGGCAGGACTTATTAAATGTTGACCAGCAGACAGAGTTTTCTTTGCTCTACTCCAATTGGTAGAGGCAGAGCAGAGGTGACAAGATCCATTTCTCGATTCCCCCCATCTCTTTCGATGGGATTTCCATTAATAGAAAGAGAGTTCAATCGTGAAACTTTCTCAATTTCCTTTTTTCGGAAACGGGAAAAAGGTTGAAAAGAGGAGTTCTTATTCCCAAGTACCTCACCACAACTACTAGCCCGGCCTACAAGACCGCTTATGGTTATGCCGAATCAATCTACTTACTATACTATAGGCCTATACTATAGGCAATACTGTCAGCTAGGAAAGCTTTCAAGCATACTATCACTGCTAGGCTACTACTTTTATCTGGTTCGTTCCTAGCCCAAGAAAGCTAAGGCGCTAAGGCAAGGACAAGATCCAGGTATGAAGTGACTGGTTCGATAGGACCAGGAAGACCTTATGACTAAGGAAATATGTGACTTACTTAATTGAGTATTGAGTTGCCTCACCACTGAACTAACTACCTCGAGAGCTAAGAATAAACTTAGCAATTTGATAATCGAAGCTACCGGCTCTTCCACTGACTCGTCCACTGCTGCTAACCAAGCTAATCCTACTGCCAAGCTACAGGAAGGGACTTTTTCTTCATTGCCCTTGCCAGGATCAAAGTAAGAGTTGATCGATGGCATACTACTTGCTCTCTCCCCTCGGTGACGGAACTCGCCTAAGGGGCGTAGCGATCTGATACAACTATTTATATATGATAGCAGCAAAGTCAACTGATTGAACAAAGGAAGAGCAACTCTCTCGGCTCACTTCAATGGGTGACTTCGCTACCTTCCCAGAACTGCTTCCTTACTTAGATCGTTCGTGACTCAATGAAAACATCGACACAGGATCAAAAAAGAAAGAAGTCTACTTACTTGCCTTCTCTTTCACTCCCAAAAGCAGAATGAGAAGCGATCTTTAGTTACCACCACCTTCAACAACTTCCTTCGGACCTATGGTGACTTCTCTCCAGAAGACCGAGAGTCAGGACTTAAGCTATGCCCGTACTAAACCTAATCAAGAGCGGGAAAGGGGACATCTCTTTCATTCAAAGCAGACCAAGGCAATCCCGATTCAATAGCAGTGGCTTCTCTAAGAGCTGAGTCAATAGCTGCGGTAATGCCCATTCTTGCAAAAGAAGAACTCTCCCGTACTCTTGTACCTTTCTTGAACTCGCTCATCAAGCGTTTCAGTAGTCTGCCTTCTAGGGCAAATTTCCACTCTTAAGCAAGGGGGCAAATCTCTTCGTTGCCTTTCGTCAGCCTAACTAAACTCCAATGATCAATCTCTCTCTTAGCAATGATCTGTCTAGGGCCATTTGAACTAAGCTAATAAGAATCACTTTTCCTTTCCCTTGCCCTTTCATCTATCTATCTCGGCTAGTGAATTGATTAAAGAAGGGCTTTTTCCCGGCGAGAACCCCTTCTTAAAAGTTCCTTTTTTTAAAAGTTCTGTTAGGTTCTTAGTTGTTTGTACGAGTATAGAGAAGAGACTTTCTATAGGAATAAGAGCTGATCTTGTTACTGCTTGTGCGGAAACTTACCTTCACCTATTGTACGCCCAGATGAAAAGTCATGCTCAACCTCTCAAGGATTTCATTACAGGGACGGGACTGGGAAGAATGAAAGAAGGAGCTCCCCAATCGACAATTTGGTTCAACTCCAGGAAGGAAGGCAAAGATTCTAGATAAATTCCTGGATGATGAACAAGATGCACTGCAGCAGCAATAGCAAGTCACTTTGGAACGACTCGGCATCGAGGTCTCGCCGAGCCTTCTCTACTGTACTCCCCAACCGCACCACCTGGGGAAACCAAGCGAAAGAAGACAAGATCGAATCGGAAAGCACTGTCTCGTGCTCGTCTCGTTGAGTGGACACAAAAGACTGCTTTCCTGGTAGCCGTTGATTCTAAACTCTCCTTCCCTTGAATTCGCTTCCTCCCTTCATCTCTCTCTTTCATCGGCGAACAATAAAGCACGGTGGGATGCATTGACACGACTCCACCTATTGAATAGAGAGAGGGCCTATTACTAACGAGCGATTCTGGCTTTACGTCTCCATCTTGATTGGAATCTATCAAAAAAGGGTAATCCCACAGAATCATCGGGCTTGACTTTCTTTTGGTAAGTAGGAGCGCTTCTGATCGTACTTCTTTCAAGGGAGTCTCTTTCTGTCTCCTTCGGGCTCTCCTCACTGGTATCCGTGACCTAATACTGGATTAAGGGATATATAGCTCTGGTACCTGTAAGACTGGACTTGAAAACTCGGGGGAGATGAAAACCGATGGATGTGTTTACGGGCACTAAGCTTTGGCTATTCTGTGAAATTGGAAGAGGTTCCTGCTTTGATTCAAAAAAAAAAAGTGAAAGGGCCCGGAGGGGCTTACCTTATACCCCATTTTTTGGACTCGATAAATCCATCCCCTAAACGAGTTCAAAAATGCTTTAAACGAAATTATGCTAAAGCGGATGATCAGGATTCTAAACCTTATTCCAGGTAAGCTTTCATAGTAGAGGATGCGTTCAACTCTCCTTCTTTTTCGAGTGAAAAGCTCGTTTTAATCATTCAAAGCGTCTCCGAGGGGGGCGAGTCAGACTATGGATATAAGCCAAAGAGAGGAGTTTGGGGCACCAGTCAATCCATCGGAATAGAATAACGACAATCATAACGTCACTATTGATGAGAGTCAAGAGTATGATCAGGTCTCCTATCTACGCCCAAGAGGTATCTAACGTGCTTCTTTCCTTCATACGTGACAGATCTAGCTTCAGCTTCTCCCGCTTATAGCTATAGGTAAACAACAGGTGCTAGTGAAATATCTATCTGTATCTGATACTAGTAATAGTAATATATATATTGTCCATATGTACGAAATGCTATCTGTGCCGCCGGCCTCTGCAATCCATGTTCTTCACTCCGAAAGATAATAAAAGAAGTTTTCCCTATCTTACTCAAGATGAGTAACTGTCAGCCCTATTCTCTCGTTACCCTAACCTGAAAGCCTACTCCTTCCTCACCACTGGAAACTTACTCTTCTTCCTTGTCACAGTCACATTTATCGTTTTGTTCCAGTCCACAATGGCTTTGATTCTGGTTGGGTCGATAACTCTCCAGCGATGTGTTCGAGGTAGACAAGCCCCGGCGAACCCGCACTTCGACATCTTTAAAATAGCTTCTCCCTTCGCAAGACTTCCAGTACGGATCGCAGATGTTGCACGTGCTCGGACCACGTTTTGCTGTAGAAAGGGATATAATCTTACTAAACAACCACGAAATCATCAAGAAAGGGGCGCAATACCTCATTCACGACTCTAATGAATGTCGCCGGGACATTGCAGAAAAGAGTCAGACCCGCCATTTTTTCAGTCCTTGCCGCGTCTTGAAAGCCGTCTCCCAGACAGATTATTCCCCGATGACTACTAGACTAAAAAAGAGGCCACCAACTAGGTCATTCCATCGGGGCTTGACGAGCTTCGGTCGCTCTCTATAGTTTGACGCGAGTCATCTGTGCAGCCTTAATAGGTAGAGCAAGAGGAATCGGGTTCGGGTGAGCCATGAATCTACTCGCCTTTACTTACTCTAGTGGTAGTTCGAGCTCGCCTATAGTACCCTTCCTGCTACTGCTTGAGTAAGCTCTCTCTCCCGAGCCAGCAATTTTGGCAGCTGAAAAGCGTAGGCTTTGAATTTCATTTCTACTGGCTACAAAATGAGAAAATGAACTTTTCACTCTAATTGGAATCCTTCTTTCTTTCCGTGCCGTGATCCGCCCTTATAAGCCCTTACGGGGCCTTTTGTACTAGCTTACCGCCTGAACTAGAGCTAGAAGCCGAACCGATTACCAACCGAAAACGGAAGGTTTGATCTACGGTGCTCTCACTGGACTGGCTTTACTGACTTACCTCACTAGCTAAACTAATAGAACCCTGGGCGAGTACTGGAAGTCGGAAAGACAATTTCCCTAAAACCGGGAGAAGGAGTATTTAAAGAAAGGGAGCAGCCACCATAGCTAGAACGCCCAGAGGAGGGTTTGGCGAAAGAAAGATGGGGAGCCCTAGATATTGACCACCACTACAGGAATTGGTACTGGTCTGGCCAGCTTCAAAACGGATGCATAATAGCACCGTCTTGAGCAAAAGGCGCTCAAGACGGTGATTCTTGCTTAAATACCTCTGTTTGCTCCTTGTTATCCAATGGCATTCTTTCCATCTATCGTCTTGCTCTCCTCTATTGAGAACCCCGATTCACGAGCAGGACTCTATCAAGTCTCTGACGTGATTAGGCGGGGGCAGGATTCGAACCTGCAATCTTCAGGTCATGAGCCTGATGAGTTGACCAATTACTCTACCCCGCTTCTTCCCCTTATCCAACTCCTCCTTCATCCTCGTTGGTCCTTCGTTCGTAGTGGTCATTGTTATCAAACCCCTCTTTGACATCACATTCATCATCCGGGCGGGCAGCCTCCGGTCCGGGTGCTCAACTTGACTTTATTTAGAAGTCGCGCCTTTTGAATATGAGTAGGCGACTTGCATGTGTTAAGCATATAGGCCAATAGCTTCTTAGCGCTTAGGTACTACCTATAAGCTTCAACCTCCTCAACCTTAGATGGAGGAAATAGTAAGCAAGAAAAGGGAATCCAAACCTTCCTTTTCTACACTTTCTTCTCTTATGAAATTGAGACTTTCTGATGCACGTTCTTCTATTCCTGAAGAAAGAAAAGAAGGAGCGCTCTATCTTACTTATCGATTGCACGGCATTCCTACTGTCACTAACGGACTAAAAGCATTACTTCTTAGCTGGCTTACGGGTGTAGTAAGAGAGACCTCTTTAATACGATATTCCATCCCTCACTGACAGTAATTGCTACTTGAACTAGAAAGCACAGATCAGCTACTGTCGATAAAAAGCAGGCATTACGCACTAACTGAGAGCAGGGATGGATATTGAAAGCTAGGGCTTGGCACGCGTTAAAGGCTTACCTCTTCGCTGTCCCCTAAGGGAAAAGGCAGATCTCTCTCTTTAATACGAGATTCCTTCTCCCCAAGGCGAATAAGTTGAGTCAGAACCCTGAGGTGAATACTGAACGGCACGACGATTATCTCTTAAGTAAAAAAGTATGAACACCACACAACGGAGTTTATGTATGACAAACGTTTTTCTTTGATTCGTAGCTAGAACATGAGGGTCTTATTTTCTTCGCCGCGCTGAGAACCGGCTTGACGGTCGCCAGCATAGGGGAGCTCCCCATGAAGGTTATCCTGCTAGGCGGACCTCTCAACTAGTAGGAATTCGGGATCTAGTTGGGAACGAGACATGCGAACCACAAGGAGAGCATGGGGAGGACTCTCATAGCGGGACCCTCTTACCACGGGTAGTTCATTGCTTCCCCCGGCCCTCAAAGGCAAAGGATTGCACTAACGAGTGCTCTTCCCTCATGTCGAGTTGCTTGGACTGACTGACGGTTAGGTGCCGGTATGAGTGAATACCAGTTTACCGTCGAAGGGAGGAATTCATACCCGCCTTTCCGATCTCTTCTACTTCACCACTTTCAACAGAATTATAGTAACGTAAGGAGCGGGTATAGTAGGGTGCTGCTCCCGGGGATAGGTTATGAAACCTTAACTTACAGCTCTTCCTTCACTTACCGGATTATGGATAACTTGCCTACATACGTGATTATGCAGCTGGCCCAGGAAAAGGCGATACTGCTAACCGAAGAAGATGGAGTCAGGAACAAGAGGTTGTCCTCCCCACTTGCCATCACCATTCGACTATGGGATTCCACCAGTTACTGGCCGTCTCGGTCAGACTATTGAGAGAGGAGGCAAAAGGAGAATATTCGCCATTGGTAACTATGTCAATCTCACCATATGCTTCCTCATACACGTTTAGAATCTCAACCGTATTCACGTCACATTCAAGGTCGATGAATTGGCTTATTAAAATGCTAAAAAAACCTACTTTTCGATGCTTGAAGTATGGTGACACTAAACTAAAGCATTCATAAAACGAATAATTGATCCCGATCGTAGATTTGAGTTTCCGCGTACGCCCTAGTTACTCACTTTCATCCCTTTCCTTGCCTATAAGTCTTCGGCAGGCTTTCCATCTTAATAAATCCACACTCAAATTATGACACCTAAAACGCTTTGAAAATTCAGCACCACCAGAATCGGAGACAAGAGACTTAGGTATAGAAATATCTACACCAAGATCTGTCACGACCTGATGATATACGGACGCAACCTTCCTATCAGCGATACATATGTCATCGCCTAGGATAGCGTACCTGTCAAAATATCTGCCCGGATACACCTTCTCTGCACAATACTGAAGCACTAAATGGTGACTCAGTGTGAAGAGAGGCCAAGACGACAGATAACCCAATGGCTGCCCTGTCTCAAAAGAGACAACGGGTCTACCACGAGCGAACGGATATTCTACAGGATCACCCCGACCACCTTTACGGTGAGGGGCCCTGCGGAATGGCACTTAAAATAAGGATAAAGAAAGCATGGAGGTTACGAAACCTTCAACTTCTGATCCAAATAAGAAGGCCAAATGTCTCCTTGTAGATTAATAGGCCACCTATCTGTGGCAGATTTTAAATCATAAGATGAGACATGTTCCGCTCCAACCAAACGGTCCAAGGGTGAGACTTGATTATAAGTCCCATCCATGGGCAAAGTTTATAAAGCTTTCATTAACCAATCATGAAGAGGCTTTAGAAACCGTTGGTTGACGTAGTTGCCAATGGCAAATATCCGACGTTTACCAGCACCTGAATCGGTGGACTGGGCTAGTCCCCCGGGAGAGCCAAAGCTAGGGATTCTTTATGCCCTATATTCTTCGACCTGGGATTGGCAAAGAGGGTAAGAATCCCTTAGGTTGAGGGACCCCTGCATATATATGCTTTCTGTAAGCAGACTGCTGCTTGTTTTAGATAAAGAGCAGCAAACAAGGGTCCGGATTTATTCCTTAGCCTTCTCACCTGTTTGGCTACGAGGTGAGCTCCAATACATAGCTCCTTGATCAGACCATCAGTCACAACTAGTTGGACCTTCTTAAAGATTCCAACTAGCAGTGCAAGATCTGAAAGAATCTTGTACCACTTGATGGTCCTCAAGGACAGAAGTTTATCAAACAGACACAGACAACGAGTAGTATCAAGTAATAATTAATTCTTATGGGTCCTACTCCAGGTGCGGCCTGGGACAGTTATAGCATACGCCAACGTTTACTATAATCCGTTGGGCTAGCTTCCCCGTCACCGCCCATCCAAGATTATCCTCAAGGATTTCTCTTGGTGACACTACAAGTGTCAGTCTGTGAATAAGCATTCTGCCTTGGGAACACCAAGACTCGCCTAAACGGCACCATGTTTCAGGTGTCGTGGGGGGGTACCTAGGTAACCTAACTAGGACTCCATGTGTCTTGGAGTAAGGTTAATCAAGACATATAAGCAGAGACCCTTCCGAAGAAGGGAAGCTGCATACCGTCGTGATCGCCTTCGGGCGACCTCATGCCTCATGACTGTAAAAGAAAAGAAGTTTGACAATCATTGGCCGCTAGGGTGGTCAAACCCTACACCAACAGGATTTCTCCTGTCGATGCCCCATCTTAATACTAGAAAGAGACTTTCAGCTTTAACTCTCATAGCAAAGCAAGAAGCTATGCTTATTATTATACGTCATTCTAAAGATAAGGAAGGGCACCTCTGGACCTTTTTTTTGGAAATCCCCCATTGCTAATTACTTTTTGGCGGTTGTTTTCTTGCTTCTACCTTCCCTTTCCCTAGTAGCAATATATCTTTCCTGTGGCCCTTCCATTCGAGTCTGTTGTAGTTTACTTCTAGGCAGTGGCAGTCGTACTTGCAGCTGTTGGAAGTGCCCTTGCTAAGCCTAAGACCTTCCCCTCTTTTAGAGCTAATGGTTTATGTCGGTCCAGAAAAGCTTATTTTGATCTTTGATGGCAGGCCAGTAACAACTATAGTTTTCTTTGCTGTCGGTCCAGCCGAGTTAGTAGAAGTGCCCGTAGCAGACAGTGCGTAATCTTATATAGAGTTGGATTCTTTCCTGCCTAAAATACTTACTTGGAGAAAGATAGAGCTTGAAAGGCCCTGTAACAAGCGCTTACCGCAGGAAGACGGACTAGAACTCGATTGAAGGCTTTAGCGTTCCAATCTGATCTAGTTGCTTTTCATTCAATAATCCCGCTTTTGCCTAAGAAACTGAAAAGCTTGAAAATTCCCTTGACTCATCTAATGCTCTTCCACTGGCAGGAAGTAGAACAGAAACTGTTTGAGGGGCTCCTTTCCCTATTGATAACAAATGAACGTGGTTATCAAGAGTTAGAAAGAGAAAGATGACACATCAATCTTCTGTACCGAATGGGCCGGACCCTGTTCGTGCTGCGGAATGAATCTAGTCACCATCCGATTTAGCTCTTTTTAGTATGGAAATGGCTTAAGGAAGCCAATGACTCGAGTTCAATTAGTTTGGCTAAGCCGGCAAGAGAGATGGAGTTACTAAGCCCTAACGTTAGATCCATTATCTCACAGAGTGAACGAGATTCGGATCAATCATAAAAAAGTCAAGTAGGACAGAACCATTCGCTGCGAACAAGTCTTCTTTCATAAGCAGTTCTCTTATCCGCTCTTGTTAGCTAGGGATTCTGTGTTGAAGCTCATCAAGCAAAGCGTGTTCTTGAACAACTGAATCGCCTTCCTTCAAAGGAACATCGGAATGCTTTACTCACAAGACTGTTCGAAGCTTCCCATAGCATTTCGGTGGAAAGCTGAAAGCTTGGACTGGACATTGGACAACATTGTAGGGAACATCATGGCTAGTAGCTCCATTGCATTCACTGATGAAAAAATTCCCCCAGAAGAACGAGGTCTGGTCTCTCGATCCTCCACATTCCAGTAAAATGGAAAGGATATAGCCTTGCAAGAGTGCTTGTTGATAATGGCTCGGCATTGAAGGATCTGCCCCAAACCCACTCTTCATTCCCCCCACCTCATCCCTTCCAGAAAGAAATATATGTAAGGAGAGGCCTCATTCAGGGGCCTTCTTTTCATCAAACAATTATCCATGTAAGCGAGCGTAAGAGAAGAAAGCTGTTAGCAGAGGGCACTTTTTTAACAGCTTTCTTCTCTTATTTCATTTCATTTCTTTTTTCAAGAATGCAATCTAGATGAAACTTAGATAAAAATGACCTGATGGACAGGGCATAGCTCACTCACTGAACACTTTTTTCTATATCTTGCACAGTGAGCAGTTCGTGTGCTTTCGTGCTTGGTTCTCGTCTTGTCGTATCAGGTTCATCTGGGGAGACATCAGAAAGGGGATCCGCTTTCTTTTCAACTACCTAAGAATGGAGCTTGCTTCATTAATAATACATTTGATGCTGCTTACGAAATCCTAGTCCGCTTTCGCACGATCCATTTCTGTTGCTAGATTCATTTAGGAACTTCGCTCACTCCAAGGGCAAGCAGAGTTCGCTTGCACTAACCTATTGGCTTTCCCCCGATCTCCGATCTACGAATAAAAGGGAGCCTAGTAACCTTGGAAGAATCCCTGTCTAGCGCTTCGCCCATTATTTTCAAGGAAGGAGGCACCACTGCCATCTCTGCTTAGCTTTTCCCTTTTTTTTGGCTTAAAACCTTCATTGCCTTCTAGGGAAATGGCGGCGTAACGAGGGGTAAGCCTAAACAACCTTGGCTCTTATCTTTGACTATGCCTTATGGAGGCCTTACGACTGCATTCACTCCTTCTCCGGAACAGAAACTCAAAGAGTGAACTTCCCGAGCTCACTGCCTCACACCACTGACATTGAAAAAATAGTGCTTTCTTTTTTTCTAAAGAGAATGTCAAACCTGCAAACAGAAGGCATATTTGACTAGAGAAATTGGCTTCACTTCATTCATTCTAGCCATAAGCTGTCCTTACAAGCATCGTCTATTGAATTGAATGTATATCGCTTTCTTTTGTGCCAACCCTCTTTTGAACCTAAATCGAATATTCCGGGGTCGAAAGAAAGACTTGCGGTAAGAAGCAAGGGATTACTTTACTGCAAGCTTAGTAAGGAAGTTTCATACTACAAGGCTAAAGGTTTTCTTCCTCATGGAAATGTTAACTACGAATGGCTAGATAGAGTCGAGTGAGGCTTATAAGCTTATAACATCCATGGCATCATTGCAGCTTGAATCTCTTTCAGGATTTCTGCTTACCCTCTTTCCACTTCCAGAGGGTCCTTCGTTATGAAAGAAGATTAGGGTCTCGGCTGCACTTTGAAGAGTTAGGAACCCCCTGCGCATGCATGCTACCAATACTTCCTTGAGTGGAGGTAGGACTTTTGGTTTGGCAAAAGGGGAAACCATGGAACTTATTTGCGATTCGGCGCATCATATACGAGAATAGCATTTTTAGATTCCGCTAGACCAAGCCCTTCTCCGGTCTGTCTGTAAACAATTACCTTTCCTGGATGTCTGTCTTGGCTTTCTTTCTCGACTCTATGCCTTGGTGACTGTAAGCCAGAGTGATGTTTTGTTGGTTTAATAAATGCCTTCCGGTTCTCCGCTTCGACTCTTACTGCTTTAATGAGCGCCTTGGTCTCGGTCTCTCGACCGTCGACTATATCGGTCTTGGTGGCGTCGATTACTGTCTTTCCTGATGCTACATAAGCGCTGTTACAGTATCCGCTGTGAACGTATCAGCTCTTACAGTAAGCGCTCTTGTTGCAATATCCGTTGTTCTTGGTCTTGGAGGAAGACCCGCAGTAAGGACACTAGTATCAAGGACATGCCCAGAAGAAACTGCTGGTGATGAAGTCAGTTAAGAAGACTCGGTTGTTGGAGAAGGGGCTGTTGTTTTTGCACTCATAGGCTTATAGGCAGCTATTGAACCCGCTTCAACTCTTGCACTTGACTTCATGCTTTATCAATCGCCTTATCTTATTTATTCTTTTGAACCTGACTGTCAGGCTAAATGTTTTTGCACGTCGAAAGTGGAGCAGCTGAGCTTCCTTTGTATCAGACAAGGCAATTCCCCTTCCGGTGTTGATACTTTGAAAGAAAGAGCCCCTGATTGGTTATCAGCTTTAGAACCTCAGCTTTGAGGAACTCCAATCGTGTGATTTCCCCTATCTGGATCTCTTTTTGAAAGGTTACTTCAAGCGATGTTACCGCCTCTCCTTATTCGAGAAGAAATTGACAAATCAGTTTTGAGGGATGCGCTCAATCAGAGATTCCTTTCTCTGGTAAGAGACCTAAAGTTTAGCAAACCGGCAACCAGCAGATAGGTAGATAGTGAGGTTTCTGGAGGTAGTGAATCTACTTCGTCCACATTGAGCTCCCCTCCGAGCCCATCTTCCAGTTGGAAAGAGTGAGAGTGCGTGGGATCGTGTGATCTATTCTTATAAATACAATCTCCGACTGGTCAGCAGGAAGGTGTAACCGCGACGTCTTCCTAAAAGCATAAAGTGAGAGGCATAAGCTTTCCCTTTCGGAGAGCTGTATAGCATTTTTTTTTCGAGTAAGGAGAGGTGGGAAGAGTAGTTGAGCTTGAAGACTAAGAATGAGATCCAAGGGTGAGGAAAAGGAATGCTACAGAGACCAGAGGGAACCTATCCTATCAACTTCGAATTCTATGATTCCCAGTTCGTCTGTCAGCTTTTCTTCTCATTTGAGAGTGAGAGGCTTCCCTTCCGCAACTGTCCCAACTGCAAGGCCTGAATGCCCGGCTGACTACCTTTCTTTTTCCTCTTTGCCTTGAATCTGGGAAAAACTGGAGTTCTTTAATTGAAGGTGTCGCTACTGAAGCCCGATAGATCTCGTTCTAAACGAAAGGACTTGACCCGCAGAGTGTGAGGGGTTCTCGGGGGGAAGGATTGGCAGTTGATATCCTTGTTAGCACGTCCGGTCTTCGACACACGGGTCTGCTTATAGAGTTTATTCCTTTCCTTAGCCTGCTTAGGGCTGCCTTAGGGGGGGATCAATTACTTGATACTTGAAAGTCTAGCTGCTCCCTTACCTAGTTGGGTTGTAAGCATTCCAGTCTCCCTTGTTCGGAAAGATATTCACTCGTGAACTTCCTAGCTGCATCACCTCTTGTTATACGCGAAGAAAGCTCTTTGCCGGACACTCACTTAACTGCTCCGCTGCAGGTGCGTATGAATATGAATAGTGATACGTAGTGAATCTTTCCTAAAGCCTGGCTTTGAGCCTTCCTTGTTTGTGGCACTGAACCCTGGCGGGGACCTTCTCCCATCCATTGGAAAATTTCCGTTGATGGAATCTCTCCGTACGAACCTTTCGTAGCCCTTAGCACTGAGCTTGGAAAGACTGAACGCCTTGATTCTTCCTCTTCTCCTCTCCTGGAACTAGAATGGAATGACTTGCGTATAGAAAGAAAGTGCCAGTCAACGTAAGGTTTTCAGCTTCAGGCAATCCCTGCGGGGCTTCCTGGGTAAGGGACGAGACGACGTCTTAGAACTTCTTCGAGCTTCTCATCGTTAGAGGGGCTACTTTCTAACTGTCAAATTGGATGGTCCATTAAGAACTACTAACCAGGGTGGAGATCCATTCAAGGCGATTCCCTATCCCTATCTGTCTCAAGACCTGGAAGGGAAACTATTGCACAGTCTCGAAAACATAGCAACAATTTACTCAGTCTTACATTCGTGGAATGAATAAGGGCAGATACCTTCGGATCCTAACACCAATTAGTGGCAGTCAATCGGACATTCGGATTACAAGGTGGATTCTCAAGCTGAGGCAGTGAGGTGGCGGAACTGTTAAAGCATTGGTTTTTGGTATCTGCATTCAAAGATTCCCTTTCTGGAGAGAGGTCTTTCAACCACAAGGCATAAGGACGATACAATAGGAACTCACACCCGACAGTGAGAGAGCAGCTCTTAAATAAAGTATATAGCTACTGCTGGGGCATTCTAAAAAAAATCCTTTTCACCATTCTTCAAAGAGAGTCTTTCGAAGGTCTGGTCTCGAAGTTGTAGCGTGAGGGTCGTCTGAGAATGAGGTTTCGCGACAAGAGTACAACTTCTATCCTGCTTCCCGGCTGGCCTATCTTTTCTTTCTTTTTGCCATTGGAGATTGGAGCACACCTTTCGCTAGGAAGGGACCAGTTACGAGTACGAAATACTTTTCACATACAAGTCGGATAGCGCGATAAGGCAGTTACACTCCTCCGCCTGGCATTCCAGTTCAAATACTAGTGAGGTAGACAACCTCATGTCATGCGTGCAAATTGTGGAGACCTTGCCTCTGCCATCCTCCCTCCCTCGTTGAGAGGACGATGAAAGAACTCTTTCAAAGGTGGGAGCTCCCTCGAGAGGAAGTTTAACACACACATTCAGTTAAAGAAGGCAACCTTGGCTCTAATAAGCCTCCTCCGCTACAGATACAGGAGAATGCGGCTAGTTGGAAGTGAGTTTTCTTGCTTTGGAAAGAAAGTCATTCAGGAAGAACTCCTAAGTCAGCTAGGCTAAGGCCGGTAAGTAAAGAGCTTCTTTCGCTCCTACCCAACAAGGAGAGGCTGTAACATCGCTTTCAGACAGAAAACCCTTTCATCAAGAGCTGGAAGGTCCGTACCCATTAATTGGTGTTTGGAGACATAGATCCTTGTTCCCCCTATCGACTGATTCTAAGGTTCGGAAAAGGGCACTTTTGACATCCACTTTTGGAGTTCCGAGCAGGGATTGCGTCAATCAATGAAGTCACGAAGTCACAGTCCGGGTCCAGGTGGGAAACTCATACCAGTACTTGGAAAACTCTAACGCTTCAAGAGAAGCTCTTTCTTCTTTTTACTTAGGAGCACCCTTTTGCTAAGCTGGGAAAACCATGTTGATACTGGCACAGCAGAAAGTCACTTCTCGAGGTAAGCGACTGGAAGAGTATTTTGAAGGCTTTCAGCAGAAGGTCCGCTAAACAAGTATGTATAACCATCAGAATCAGAATCAATGTCCGGATGTTCCCGAAGGGCAAAGCTATAGCGCCTTTCCAGCTAGTCGTTCCAACAGGAATGCTTAAGATAACGAACCTTGACCAATCTCTTTCTTGTTCAAAAACAGAGGTAAGCCTCGACCGATTTATCTCTTCGATCTGCTTTCCCGAGCCTCTTCATCCTTCAAGCTTTGAGTGGACCGGGTAGCGTCAATCAGAGTGAATTCAAGGCCAAGGGAAATTCGAGAATGCTCGTCTTCATTGATCTTTGAATATGGAAGCCTTTTCTGGGATTTGTTTTCCAGGCTGTTACGCTGTAGCTTCCCCAACTTCTTGCTTTGAACGAACGTCAATCAATGTCCGACTTCAAACCGACTTGGCTTTTGAGCCTTCCTTGTTTGTGGCACTGAACCCTGGCGGAGACCTTCTCCCATTTTTCTCTTACTGAATGTAGACTTTGAGGAAACTACAAGGAAGGATGACATGACTGAGTGTATGGTCGGGTACCTATAGTGAAGACAAAAAAGACTGCATTCTCGCTATCTATGCTTGAAAGCATCAAGTAGCAGCACAAGCACTAAGTAAGAAAGTGTATCTTTAAGATCAGGTTTCTGAAAGCTTGCTAAGCGCTACTATGCTTCACACATTACAGTCGGACTCTGTTTTCGATCATGAAAAAGAATCAATCATTACATCCAATCACTTTCCTGACGTTGCTTTCAGTCCAGATTGAGACACTACTATGGAAAGAAAGAGAGAGGAAGAGAAGAAGATAAGCTGAACTGTGCGCACTTCACTTCATGCTTCAATTACAGCTTTCAGTCAATGTTGATAAAGCTAAGATCACAAAGGAGCAACCTGATTTTTGCTGATAGTAGTATAGATAGGATCGAAAAGCCAACGACGAAGGGAAAAGACATACCTTAAAAAGTATGGAATGCTCTCTTCCTTGGTCCCCCTATCCCTTCCTGTAAACTTAGCCAGCCTTAAGAAGCTCGTAAAAGGATATCGAAGACAACTTCTATTCAATCAGTTAGACTGCTCTTAAACAGCTTTGCTTATGCCAGCCTATAATGATGTTCCAGTGTAGTGTTTACTTCTTTTCTTGCTTTGTTCCTAGCCCTTCTTCTAATTTCCTTCTACTCTCCTTCGTTCTGTAAACTTATCTAAAAGGCTTTTCCTTTCCTACTTGTTAGTTTACCCGAAAATCTTAAACCAATTTTTCGGAGTTCAAAGAGAACTATTCCGAGGATTGATGAAGCAAGAGCTTTAGCGGAGATTGATTGCTACCCTTGAACATCTAAGAAAGAAGCCTGACTCAACAACTGAAGAATAGATTTACCCACTGAAGTCACAGCTATCTAAGCTAAAAAAAGCTTTATAAAATCCAACTGAACTCGTATATCCTACTTCAACAATAGGAAAGGGGTCAGAGCTTAAAAGACTACTTGAATCATTGCCTTAAAGCTATGCATCTCTTACTCTTACGCAGGGGACGTAGCTCTTCAGGCCTTTGGCTCGCTTCTCCAACTTCTTCCTTCTCGCAAAAGATATGAATTTTTTCTCGGCAAAAGCTTTTTTCTTTACTTTTTGGTTGTTTAGTAAGTCCGTGGGAAGGGCGTGGAAGAGAAAGTAGCTGTGATTGCTTGAGTTCACTCAGTTGAGGTTGGTTTGGTTCAGTCAGGTTTGGTGGTATCCTTTTTTAAGTCGTTTTGATTCCGACCCAATAAAGAAGTAGGGCGATCGATCCCACACAGAGTCACTTCTTTAGCGCTTTGTTCGGAATGGAAGAAGCTCTTCTTGTTCAAATCGACTCTTCCCCGGTTTCAGCTCTCTTGTGAGTTCAAATCTTTTCTGTGGTGAGGTGAGGTTTGGTCTAATGTGGAAGGAAGGTCTATGACATGGTGGCCTTTAGGGGAAAGGACATTTCTTAGAATGAATAGAATGTGAGAAGGAGCGGAAAGTCCATTTTGACATTCTTCGCCAGATCTTTTTGAGGAGGTTAGCTTCGAAAAAAACCTTTTCCTAAGGCAAGTAAACTCGTCCTTGAGTTGTTTAGTTTTCTTTTTGGGCATGAGCGGGCATAGCACTAAGGGTCCATTTCTTGATGGGCGAACGACGGGGATTGAACTCGCTACGAGGGGCAATGCTTTGTCAATTCACTTGAGTGATCGATCCATTTTCAGATCCGTCACAAGGTCTCATCTATACTCTACTCTCTATTTACCCTTTTGAGACTGGTTCTTGCCGGCAGGCTACACATCATCTTCAAAGTTATTCACAGTGGGAATCCTGCCCCGTGAGTGAGAAGAAATTGGTTGGAGCGCACTTCACGCTCCGCCCTCTTTACGTCTTGGGTAAGCCCGCCGATCTTAGTCAGCTTTGCTCTTTTGGAGGTTTCAGGCAGGCAGTAGGCACTGCTTTTCGTGCTCTTTTGAGCTGGGATTGCTCTCATGCTATTCATAGAGACTCTCTTTCGGTAAGTCTTCTTTCGAACTGTACAAAATTGAGAAGATCGCAATAGATTACACTCTTTACACTAGAGATCAATCAACATAAGAAATTTTCCTCAATCAAAGGTACCCAGGCAGAGAATTCAAAAAGAATTCATGGTCTTCTACATCAAGCTTCTTTTTCCTATTCCACAACAGAAAGGGGTTGCCCAACGCAAAGACCGCCATCTTCTTGAAGTTGCTCGTGCCCAGGCTAAACTCCCTCTATTCTTTGGGGGAGAATGCATTCGCACAGCTCCCTATTGTATTGAATCAATAAAATGCCGACACCCTGGAAAAGTCTCC